GCTAACGTAGCTTAAATTTAAAGCATAACCCTGAAGACGTTAAGATGAGCCCTAAAAAGCTCCGTAGGCACAAAGGTTTGGTCCTGACTTTACTATCAACTGTGGCCCTACTTACACATGCAAGTATCCGCACCCCCGTGAAAATGCCCCACAGTTCTCTGCCCGAGAACAAGGAGCTGGTATCAGGCACAATAAACATTTAGCCCACAACGCCTTGCTCAGCCACACCCCCAAGGGAACTCAGCAGTGATAAACATTAAGCCATAAGTGAAAACTTGACTTAGTCAAAGCCAAGAGAGTCGGTAAAACTCGTGCCAGCCACCGCGGTTATACGAGAGACCCAAGTTGATAGTCAACGGCGTAAAGAGTGGTTAAGAAAAACTGAAAACTAAAGCCGAACACCTTCAAAGCTGTTATACGCATTCGAAAGTAAGAAGCCCAACTACGAAAGTGGCTTTACACCACCCGAACCCACGAAAGCTAAGAAACAAACTGGGATTAGATACCCCACTATGCTTAGCCATAAACATTGATAGCACTTTACATCCGCTATTCGCCAGGGAACTACGAGCATAAGCTTAAAACCCAAAGGACTTGGCGGTGCTTAAGATCCACCTAGAGGAGCCTGTTCTAGAACCGATAACCCCCGTTCAACCTCACCCTCCCTTGTCTCTCCCGCCTATATACCGCCGTCGTCAGCTTACCCTGTGAAGGTATAATAGTAAGCAAAATTGGTACAACCCAAAACGTCAGGTCGAGGTGTAGCGTATGAGAGGGGAAGAAATGGGCTACATTCACTACCATAGTGAATACGAATGATATACTGAAACGTACATCTGAAGGAGGATTTAGCAGTAAGCAGAGAATAGAGCGCTCCGCTGAAATAGGCCCTAAAGCGCGCACACACCGCCCGTCACCCTCCCCTAACTCAACTTTAACAATAAATAATACATCATATACTGTCAAGGGGAGGCAAGTCGTAACATGGTAAGTGTACCGGAAGGTGCACTTGGAAAAATCAGAACGTAGCTAAGACAGGAAAGCATCTCCCTTACACCGAGAAGTCATCCGTGCAAACCGGATCGTCCTGAACTAAACAGCTAGCCCCACCCCATAAAATCAAACCATCATCATAAATAAACCCTAAAAAACAATAAACTAAACCCAATTAAATCATTTTTCCACCTAAGTACGGGAGACGGAAAAGGACCCAAAGAGCTATAGAACAAGTACCGCAAGGGAACGCTGAAAGAGAAATGAAACAACCCAGTAAAGTAAAAAGAAGCAGAGACTAAATCTCGTACCTTTTGCATCATGATTTAGCCAGTAATCCCAAGCAAAGAGCACTTTAGTTTGATACCCCGAAACTAAGTGAGCTACTCCAAGACAGCCTATTTTAGGGCCAACCCGTCTCTGTGGCAAAAGAGTGGGAAGAGCTTCGAGTAGAGGTGATAAACCTACCGAACTTAGTTATAGCTGGTTGCCTAGAAATTGAATTTAAGTTCAGCCTCTCGCCTTCTTCACTCACATAGTTAATAATGCCCTCTGTCACCAAAGAAGACGAAAGAGTTAGTCCAATGGGGTACAGCCCATTTGACCTAAGACACAACTTTTAGTGCAGGCTAAAGATCAAACTACCAAAGGGAATATGTCTTAGTGGGCCTAAAAGCAGCCACCTAAGCAGAAAGCGTTAAAGCTCAGACATACCACAAGCCCCCAATAATCCTGATAAGACACTCTTAAGCCCCACCACATTACAAGGCTGTTTCATGCAAACATGAAAGCACCAATGCTAATATGAGTAATAAGAGAGCCCCACCCTCTCTCCAAGCACGCACATATATCGGAACGGACTCCCCACCGAAAATTACCGGCCCCAAACAAAGAGGGTAATGTACAATTAACAAAAAACTAGAAACCCATACAAAATAGACCGTTAAGCCCACACTGGCGTGCCACTAAGGAAAGACTAAAAGAAAAAGAAGGAACTCGGCAAACACCCAAGGCCTCGCCTGTTTACCAAAAACATCGCCTCTTGTCTACTAAAAATAAGAGGTCCTGCCTGCCCAGTGACATTAAGTTCAACGGCCGCGGTATTTTGACCGTGCAAAGGTAGCGCAATCACTTGTCTTTTAAATGAAGACCCGTATGAATGGCACGACGAGGGCCAAACTGTCTCCTTTTTCAGGTCAATGAAATTGATCCCCCCGTGCAGAAGCGGGGATTATTACATAAGACGAGAAGACCCTATGGAGCTTTAGACACCAGAGCAGCCCTTGTTAAACCACCCTAGACAAAGGAAAAAACCAAACGGGCCCTGCCCTCATGTCTTTGGTTGGGGCGACCGCGGGGAACACAAAACCCCCATGTGGAATGGGAGAACACCTCCTAAAACCAAGAGCTACAGCTCTAAGCAATAGAATATCTAACCAAAAGATCCGGCAAAGCCGATCAACGAACCGAGTTACCCTAGGGATAACAGCGCAATCCCCTTTTAGAGTCCATATCGACAAGGGGGTTTACGACCTCGATGTTGGATCAGGACATCCTAATGGTGCAGCCGCTATTAAGGGTTCGTTTGTTCAACGATTAAAGTCCTACGTGATCTGAGTTCAGACCGGAGTAATCCAGGTCAGTTTCTATCTATGACATGTTTTTTTCTAGTACGAAAGGACCGAAAAAAAGAGGCCCATGCTATAAGTACGCCTCCCCTTTACCTAGTGAAAACAACTAAATTAGATAAAAAGGTATGCTTCCTCCCGCCGAATATAACGGCTTGTTGGGGTGGCAGAGCCCGGTTACTGCTAAAGACCTAAGCCCTTTCCACAGAGGTTCAAATCCTCTCCCCAGCTATGATCTCTTCTATTGCCACACACATTATTAATCCCCTGGCCCTCATTATTCCCGTTCTACTTGCCGTTGCCTTCCTAACTCTTCTAGAACGAAAAGTCCTAGGATATATACAACTACGAAAAGGCCCAAACATTGTAGGCCCCTATGGCCTACTACAACCAGTTGCAGATGGCCTAAAACTTTTCATCAAAGAACCCCTACGACCCTCAACATCTTCTCCCGCACTATTTCTTATCACCCCTATCTTAGCGCTTACCCTAGCACTCTCTTTATGAGCCCCCCTTCCTCTTCCCTATCCAGTTGTAGACCTCAATTTAGGGATTCTTTTTATCCTTGCTCTTTCCAGTCTTGCAGTTTACTCCATCCTAGGCTCAGGCTGAGCCTCAAATTCAAAATATGCCTTAATCGGGGCCCTACGGGCCGTTGCCCAAACAATCTCCTATGAAGTAAGCCTAGGCCTAATTCTTCTAACTGTTATTATCTTTTCAGGAGGCTTTACACTACAAATCTTCAACATCACCCAAGAAAGTATCTGACTCGCAATCCCCGCCTGACCCCTAGCCGCAATATGGTTTACCTCCACTCTAGCAGAAACTAACCGAACACCTTTTGACCTTACGGAAGGTGAATCCGAATTAGTCTCCGGATTCAATGTAGAGTATGCAGCAGGCCCCTTCGCCCTATTTTATTTAGCAGAATACTCCAACATCCTACTAATAAATACATTATCAATTACACTATTCTTAGGAGCCTCACATCTACCTCTTTTCCCCGAAATAACAACAATTAATCTAATGATTAAAGCTTCCTTCCTATCAATCCTGTTTCTATGAGTACGTGCCTCCTACCCCCGCTTTCGATACGACCAGCTCATACACCTGATCTGAAAAAATTTTCTTCCCCTAACACTAGCCCTCGTTATCTGACACCTAGCGCTCCCAACTGCTCTCGCCGGCCTCCCCCCTCAGCTATAAGTAAGGAGTTGTGCCTGAAACAAAGGACCACTTTGATGTAGTGTAACATGAGGGTTAAAGTCCCTCCAACTCCTTAGAAAGAAGGGGCTCGAACCCAACCTAAAGAGATCAAAACTCTTAGTGCTTCCACTACACCACTTCCTAGTAAAGTCAGCTAACACAAGCTTTTGGGCCCATACCCCAAGAATGTGGGTGAAACCCCTACCTTTACTAATGAACCCCTACATCTTGGCCTCCCTTCTGTTTGGCCTAGGCCTCGGCACCACAATTACATTTGCTAGCTCACACTGACTACTCGCCTGAATGGGACTTGAAATTAACACCCTCGCCATCCTACCACTAATAGCCCAACATCACCACCCACGAGCAGTCGAAGCAACCACTAAGTATTTCCTAACCCAAGCCACCGCAGCCGCAACCATTCTCTTTGCCAGCACCACCAACGCCTGACTAACTGGACAATGAGACATCCTACAGATAGCTCACCCACTTCCAACAACAATTGTTCTACTCGCCCTAGCTTTAAAAATTGGCCTCGCTCCAATACACGCATGAATACCAGAAGTACTCCAAGGCCTAGATTTAACCACCGGCCTCATTATATCAACCTGACAAAAACTTGCCCCCTTCGCCCTATTACTTCAAATTCAACCAAACACTTCCATTCTAGTTGTTCTAGGCCTCACTTCCACCCTCATTGGAGGATGAGGTGGGCTAAATCAAACGCAACTACGAAAAATTCTTGCCTACTCCTCAATTGCCCACCTAGGCTGAATACTTCTCATTTTACAATTCACTCCCTCACTAACCATTCTAGCACTGCTTATATATATTATCATAACATCCTCACTATTTCTCGCCTTCAAACTAAATAAAGCAACCAACATCAATACTCTTGCAACAGCCTGGACCAAATCCCCCGTATTAACATCCCTTGCCCCCCTTTTATTACTGTCCCTAGGAGGCCTTCCTCCACTATCCGGCTTCATACCAAAATGACTTATTCTACAAGAACTAACCAAACAAAGCCTACCACTAACAGCCACATTCGCAGCCCTCACAGCCCTACTAAGCCTTTACTTTTACCTGCGCCTTTCCTACACCATGACCCTAACCATGGCCCCAAACAACCTGACTGGCACCACCCCATGGCGCCTCTCCCCTCTACAAATAACAATGCCCCTCGTCCTTTCAACTTCCCTATCAACCTTACTACTTCCATTAACCCCAGCCGCAATCGCCCTATTAACTTTTTAAGAGACTTAGGATAACACAAGACCAAGGGCCTTCAAAGCCCTAAGTGGGAGTGAAAATCTCCCAGTCCCTGATAAGACTTGCAGGACATTACCCCACATCTTCTGCATGCAAAACAGACGCTTTAATTAAGCTAAAGCCTTTCTAGACAGGCAGGCCTCGAACCTACAAACTCTTAGTTAACAGCTAAGCGCCCAAACCAGCGAGCATCCATCTACCTTTCCCCGCCTAATCAAAAAAAATAGGCGGGGAAAGCCCCGGCAGACGTTAAGCTGCTTCTTTAGATTTGCAATCTAATATGAATAACACCTCGGAGCTTGGCAGGAAGAGGACTTGAACCTCTGTTTATGGGGCTACAAACCACCGCTTAAACCTCAGCCATCCTACCTGTGGCAATCACACGTTGATTTTTCTCGACTAATCACAAAGACATTGGCACCCTTTATCTAGTATTTGGTGCTTGAGCCGGAATAGTGGGCACGGCCTTAAGCCTTCTTATTCGGGCAGAACTAAGCCAGCCCGGAGCCCTCTTAGGAGATGACCAAATTTATAATGTAATCGTAACCGCACATGCCTTTGTAATAATTTTCTTTATGGTAATACCCATAATAATTGGAGGGTTTGGAAACTGACTAGTTCCCCTTATAATCGGCGCCCCCGACATGGCCTTTCCCCGAATAAATAACATAAGTTTCTGACTTCTCCCCCCATCTTTCCTTCTTCTGCTAGCCTCCTCTGCCGTAGAAGCGGGGGCCGGCACTGGGTGAACAGTCTATCCTCCTCTAGCCAGCAACTTAGCACATGCAGGAGCTTCTGTCGACCTGACCATTTTCTCACTCCACCTTGCAGGGGTCTCCTCGATTTTAGGAGCAATTAATTTTATTACAACGATTATCAACATAAAACCCCCAGCCATTTCCCAATATCAAACACCCCTATTTGTATGAGCTATCCTAATTACCGCCGTACTACTACTCCTATCTCTTCCAGTCTTAGCTGCCGGCATTACAATGCTGCTCACAGATCGAAACCTCAACACCACCTTCTTTGACCCAGCAGGCGGAGGAGACCCCATCCTATACCAACACCTATTTTGATTCTTTGGCCACCCAGAAGTATATATCTTAATTCTACCCGGTTTCGGAATAATTTCTCACATTGTAGCATACTACTCTGGTAAAAAAGAACCTTTCGGCTATATGGGTATAGTATGGGCAATAATGGCGATTGGCCTTTTAGGTTTTATTGTCTGAGCCCATCACATATTTACCGTCGGACTCGACGTAGATACCCGCGCCTACTTTACCTCCGCCACAATAATCATCGCAATTCCAACAGGCGTAAAAGTTTTCAGCTGACTCGCCACACTACACGGAGGAGCCATCAAATGAGAAACCCCTCTTCTATGAGCCCTGGGGTTTATTTTCCTATTTACAATTGGGGGCCTCACCGGTATCGTCTTAGCCAATTCTTCCCTCGACATTATCCTGCACGATACCTACTACGTAGTAGCACACTTCCACTATGTACTTTCAATAGGAGCTGTCTTTGCTATTATGGGGGCCTTCATTCACTGATTCCCCCTATTTTCAGGCTACACACTTCACAGCACATGAACAAAAATCCACTTTGGCGTAATATTTATCGGAGTAAACTTAACATTCTTCCCCCAGCACTTCCTAGGCCTTGCTGGTATACCACGACGATATTCAGACTACCCAGATGCATACACTCTCTGAAACACAATCTCATCTATTGGATCAATAATTTCGTTAGTAGCCGTAACAATATTCCTATACATCATCTGAGAAGCATTTGTTGCTAAACGAGAAGTTATATCCACAGAACTTACATCCACAAATGCAGAATGACTTCATGGCTGCCCTCCTCCCTACCACACTTTCGAAGAACCTGCCTTTGTACAAGTTCGATCAAACTAACGAGAAAGGAAGGAATTGAACCCCCGTAAATTGGTTTCAAGCCAACCACATAACCGCTCTGTCACTTTCTTCATAAGATACTAGTAAAACGACCATTACACTGCTTTGTCAAGGCAGAATTGCAAGTTAAAAACTTGCGTATCTTATTAATTAATGGCACATCCCTCACAACTAGGACTTCAAGATGCAGCTTCACCTGTAATAGAAGAACTTCTCCATTTTCATGACCACACCCTAATAATCGTCTTTCTAATCAGCACATTAGTCCTTTACATTATTGTGGCCATGGTAACCACCAAGCTCACTAACAAAAACATTTTGGACTCCCAAGAAATCGAAATTGTATGAACAATTCTCCCTGCTATCATCCTAATTCTGATCGCACTTCCTTCCCTACGAATCTTGTACCTCATGGATGAAATTAACGACCCCCACCTAACAATCAAAACAATAGGACATCAATGATACTGAAGCTATGAATATACCGACTACGAAGACTTAGGCTTTGACTCCTACATAATCCCGACTCAAGACTTAGTCCCTGGCCAATTCCGCCTTCTAGAAACCGACCACCGAATGGTAATTCCAGTAGAATCTCCTGTGCGACTCCTAGTCTCTGCCGATGACGTACTCCACTCCTGAGCCGTCCCTTCTCTGGGGGTAAAACTTGACGCTGTCCCAGGCCGACTAAATCAAACTGCTTTTATTATTTCCCGCCCTGGGGTCTACTACGGACAATGTTCAGAAATCTGCGGTGCCAACCACAGCTTCATACCAATTGTAATTGAAGCCGTACCCCTGGAACACTTTGAAAACTGATCCTCTTTAATACTTGAAGACGCCTCGCTAAGAAGCTAAACCGGTCAACAGCGTTAGCCTTTTAAGCTAAAGATTGGTGCTTACCAACCACCCCTAGCGACATGCCTCAGCTTAACCCCAGTCCTTGATTTGCTATCCTTATCTTCTCATGATTAATTTTCCTAATAATCATTCCACAAAAAATTATAGCCCACAATTTCCCCAATGAGCCAACCCCTCTAAGCACAGAGATTTCTAAGACAGAACCTTGAAACTGACCATGACACTAAGCTTCTTTAATCAATTTGCAAGCCCCACACTCCTTGGCATTCCACTAATTGCCATCGCACTAGCCCTCCCTTGAATCCTCTTTCCCACCCCCTCATCTCGTTGACTAAACAACCGCCTAACAACCCTTCAAGGATGACTTATTAATCGTTTTACGCAACAACTCCTCCTCCCATTAAACGTGGGGGGACACAAATGAGCCCTAATTTTAACCTCACTAATAGTTTTCCTAATCACCTTAAATACACTGGGCCTTCTACCATACACCTTTACCCCGACCACTCAACTATCCATAAACATGGGATTTGCCGTACCTTTATGACTGGCCACTATTATCATTGGCCTTCGAACACAACCAACACATGCCCTAGGACACCTTTTGCCAGAAGGAACCCCCACCCTTTTAATCCCCGTCCTCATTATTATCGAAACAATTAGTCTCTTCATCCGCCCTCTTGCCCTTGGAGTCCGACTAACAGCCAACCTTACAGCCGGTCACCTTTTAATCCAACTAATCGCCACCGCAGCTTTTGTTCTTCTACCCCTCATGCCCACCGTTGCTATTCTAACAGCCACCCTGCTATTCTTACTTACCCTTCTCGAAGTTGCCGTCGCCATAATTCAAGCATACGTCTTCGTACTCCTTTTAAGCCTGTATCTACAAGAAAACGTCTAATGGCCCATCAAGCACATGCATATCACATAGTTGACCCAAGCCCCTGACCACTAACAGGGGCAGTTGCTGCCCTACTTATAACATCTGGTCTTGCAATTTGATTCCACTTCAACTCTACTATCCTCATGACCCTTGGACTAGTCCTTCTTTTATTAACAATATACCAATGATGACGAGACATCATTCGAGAGGGCACTTTCCAAGGACACCATACACCCCCAGTTCAAAAAGGCCTCCGCTACGGTATAATCCTCTTTATCACCTCAGAAGTATTTTTCTTTCTAGGCTTTTTTTGAGCTTTTTACCACTCAAGCCTTGCACCCACTCCTGAACTAGGGGGGCACTGACCACCAACAGGAATTATTCCCCTAGACCCATTTGAAGTCCCCCTCCTCAACACGGCCGTCCTACTTGCCTCAGGAGTAACCGTAACCTGAGCTCACCATAGTATTATAGCCGGTGAACGAAAACAAGCCATTCAATCACTAGCCCTTACCATTCTCCTAGGCTTTTACTTTACATTACTTCAAGCAATAGAATACTATGAGGCCCCCTTTACAATTGCAGACGGAGTATATGGCTCAACCTTCTTTGTGGCCACCGGATTCCACGGACTACACGTCATTATTGGCTCCACTTTCTTAGCAGTATGCCTACTCCGACAAATTCGGTACCACTTTACCTCGGAGCACCACTTCGGATTTGAGGCCGCCGCCTGATATTGACATTTCGTAGACGTTGTATGACTATTCCTTTACATTTCCATCTATTGATGAGGATCCTAATCTTTCTAGTACAAGAAGTATAAGTGACTTCCAGTCACCCGATCTTGGTTAAACTCCAAGGAAAGATAATGAGTCTTATTGTTACCTCCATCACACTAGCCCTTATTCTAACTTTAATTCTAGCCTTAGTCTCCTTTTGACTCCCACATATTAACTCTGACTTTGAAAAACTTTCCCCCTACGAATGCGGCTTTGACCCTCTTTGGTCTGCCCGCCTCCCCTTTTCCCTACGTTTTTTTCTAGTTGCAATTCTATTCCTCCTTTTTGACCTAGAAATTGCCTTACTCCTTCCCCTTCCTTGAGGAGACCAATTAGTAACCCCTTTCCTTACTTTTTTATGGGCCACTGCTGTTTTAGTCCTACTAACCCTCGGCCTTATCTATGAATGAATTCAAGGAGGCCTAGAATGAGCCGAATAGGTAATTAGTTTAAGAAAAACATTTGATTTCGGCTCAAAAGCCTATGGTTAAACTCCATAATTGCCTTATGACCCCTGTCCATTTTACCTTTTCATCAGCTTTTATTCTAGGCCTCACCGGCCTAGCCTTCCACCGAACACACCTCCTTTCCGCCTTACTCTGCCTAGAAGGAATAATATTGTCCCTATTTATTGCCCTCTCCTTATGATCCTTACAATTTAACGTTGCAAACTTTTCAACCGCACCTATACTACTCCTCGCATTTTCAGCCTGCGAAGCCGGCGCAGGACTAGCCTTACTAGTTGCCTCAGCCCGTACACACGGCACAGACCGCCTTCAAAGCCTAAACCTTCTACAATGCTAAAATTATTAATCCCCACCCTTATGCTAATCCCTGCCACATGACTAGCCCCTCCAAAATGATTATGGCCTATCACCCTAACGCACAGCCTAATAATTGCACTCATTAGCCTCTCCTGACTAAAAAATATATCAGAAACCGGCTGATCTTACCTTAATTCCTACATAGCCGCCGACTCCTTATCAACCCCCCTGCTAGTCCTCACTTGCTGACTCCTGCCATTAATAATCTTAGCCAGCCAAAACCACACCGCACACGAACCCATTAATCGACAACGAAGCTACATCACCCTCCTCATTTCACTTCAATTTTTCCTAATTTTAACATTTACCTCTACTGAAATTCTTATGTTTTATGTTATGTTCGAGGCCACTCTAATCCCCACTTTAATCATTATTACCCGCTGAGGAAATCAGACAGAACGTCTGAACGCAGGCACCTATTTTCTGTTCTACACCCTAGCAGGCTCCCTCCCTCTACTAATTGCTCTCCTTCTACTTCAAAACTCCACAGGAACACTCTCCCTATTAACACTTCAATACACCGCTCAGCCCTCCCTTCTAACCTATGCAGACAAACTATGATGAACAGGCTGCCTCGTCGCCTTCATAGTTAAAATACCCCTTTACGGCGTACACTTGTGACTCCCAAAAGCACACGTTGAAGCCCCAATCGCAGGCTCCATGGTCCTTGCCGCCATCCTACTAAAACTAGGAGGTTACGGCATAATACGAATAATGCCCATACTAGAACCCCTCACTAAAGAAATAAGCTACCCCTTTATTATCCTTGCCCTATGAGGTGTGATCATAACTGGCTCAATCTGCTTACGCCAAACAGATCTGAAATCTCTCATTGCCTATTCTTCCGTTAGTCACATGGGTCTCGTTGTAGGCGGAATCCTCGTCCAAACCCCATGAGGCTTCACAGGCGCCTTAATCCTTATAATTGCCCACGGACTAACATCTTCCGCTCTCTTCTGCCTAGCCAACACCAATTACGAACGAACGCACAACCGAACCATAATCCTAGCTCGAGGCTTACAAATAATTTTGCCCCTAATAACAACATGGTGATTTATTGCCAGCCTTGCCAATCTAGCTTTCCCCCCTCTTCCAAACCTAATAGGTGAGCTACTTATTATTACTTCCCTATTTAACTGATCATGATGAACACTAGCCCTAACAGGCACAGGCACCCTAATTACAGCCGCCTACTCCCTACACATATTCCTAACAACACAACGCAGCACCGTCCCCACCCATATTATTGCACTGGATCCCACCCACTCTCGAGAACACCTATTAATGGCTCTCCACCTTCTTCCTCTTGTACTCCTTACGCTTAAACCCGAGCTAATCTGAGGCTGAACTGCCTGTAGATGTAGTTTAAGATAAAAACATTAGATTGTGATTCTAAAGACAGAGGTTAAAATCCCCTTATCCACCGAGAGAGGCTAGCTAGCAATGAAGACTGCTAATCTTCACCACTTTGGTTGAACTCCAAAGCTCACTCATTAAAGCTTCTAAAGGATAACAGCTCATCCATTGGTCTTAGGAACCAAAAACTCTTGGTGCAAATCCAAGTAGCAGCTATGCATCCCACCTCTATTACGATAACAACCTGCCTCCTAATCATTTTTACTACCCTCTTATACCCTGTAGTCTCAACCCTCCACTATAAGCCCAGCACCCCTCAATGATCTTTATCACATGTTAAAACAGCAGTAAAACTAGCCTTCTTCATTAGCCTTCTCCCACTATTCTTATTCCTAACAGAAGGAGCGGAAGTAATCATTACCAATTGAAACTGAACAAATATCTTTACCTTTGACATCAACATTAGCCTTAAATTTGACCACTATTCCATCATCTTTACCCCTGTAGCCCTATACGTAACCTGATCAATTCTTGAATTCGCCTCCTGATACATACACTCAGACCCCTACATAAACCGATTTTTCAAATATCTATTAATTTTTTTAATCGCAATAATTATTCTAGTTACAGCAAACAATATGTTTCAACTCTTCATTGGCTGAGAAGGTGTCGGAATTATATCTTTCCTTTTAATTGGCTGATGATACGGACGAACAGACGCAAACACTGCTGCCCTACAAGCAGTCCTCTATAATCGAATTGGAGACATCGGTCTAATCTTCTCTATGGCCTGGTTAGCAACCAACCTAAGTTCATGAGAAATACAACAAATATTTTTAACCTCTCAAGGATTCGACTTAACCTTTCCCCTTCTCGGACTCATCCTTGCCGCCACCGGGAAATCAGCCCAATTTGGCCTTCACCCATGATTACCTTCTGCCATAGAAGGTCCAACACCGGTCTCTGCCCTACTACACTCAAGTACGATAGTCGTTGCAGGCATTTTCTTATTAATTCGCATGAGCCCCCTTTTAGAAAATAACCAAACAGCCCTTACCACTTGTTTATGTTTAGGTGCTCTCACCACTCTATTTACCGCCACCTGCGCCCTCACCCAAAATGACATCAAAAAAATTGTAGCCTTCTCCACTTCCAGTCAACTAGGCCTAATGATAGTTACAATTGGGCTCAACCAACCACAACTTGCCTTCTTACACATTTGCACCCACGCCTTTTTTAAAGCAATACTCTTTTTATGCTCTGGATCTATTATTCACAGCCTAAATGATGAGCAAGACATCCGTAAAATGGGAGGAATACACCATTTAGCCCCCTTCACCTCTTCCTGCTTGACCATTGGCAGTCTTGCTTTAACTGGTACACCTTTCTTAGCAGGCTTCTTCTCAAAAGACGCCATCATTGAAGCCCTAAACACATCCCACCTTAACGCCTGAGCCCTCATCCTTACCCTCATTGCCACCTCTTTCACAGCTATTTACAGTCTCCGTGTGATTTTCTTTGTAAACATAGGACACCCACGATTTAATGCTCTCTCCCCTATTAATGAAAACAACCTAGCCGTAATTAACCCTCTTAAACGCCTAGCTTGAGGCAGCATTGTTGCCGGATTACTAATCACCTCAAGCCTGCTTCCCACCAAAACCCCTATTATATCCATACCCCTACCACTTAAACTCGCCGCCCTTACAGTCACAATCCTGGGCCTTCTTACCGCCCTAGAGCTAGCATCCCTCACAAATAAACAATTTAAAGTCACACCCAACCCAACAACTCATCACTTCTCAAATATACTAGGATTTTTCCCAGCAATTATGCATCGAATAGCCCCCAAACTCAACCTCCTGCTAGGCCAAACTGCAGCTAGCCAAATAATTGACCAAACCTGACTGGAAAAAACAGGCCCCAAAGCTGTATCCTCCACCTTCATCCCCCTGGCTTCAACAACCAGCAATATTCAACAAGGAATAATTAAAACATACCTCACCTTATTTTTCTTAACCCTAGCACTAGCTTTTATAACTATATATTTCTAAACTGCCCGAAGTGCCCCTCGACTAAGTCCCCGCGTTAACTCCAACACTACGAATAAAGTCAGTAAAAGGACTCAAGCCCCCACTACTAACATGACACCCCCTGACGAATATATTACCGCCACCCCTGCAACATCCCCCCGAACTACAGAAAACTCAAACAACTCATCCGACGACACTCAAGAACCCTCGTATCATCCTCCCCACAACGCCCCCCCGACTAAAACAACCCCTAATAGATATACCCCTATATAAAAAAGCACTGGCCGACTCCCTCAAGTTTCAGGATAAGGCTCAGCAGCCAAAGCCGCAGAATACGCAAACACCACTAACATCCCTCCCAAATAAATTAAAAATAAAACCAAAGATAAAAATGAGCCCCCATGCCCCACCAAGACCCCACAACCCATTCCCGCCACCACTACTAATCCTACGGCAGCAAAATAGGGAGAAGGATTAGATGCAACCGCAATAAGACCCAACACCAACCCAACTAAAAACAAAAACACAATATAAGTCATAATTCTCACCAGGATTTTAACCAGGACTAATGGCTTGAAAAACCACCGTTGTTATTCAACTACAAGAACCATAATGGCAAATCTACGAAAAACACACCCCCTCCTAAAAATCGCAAACGACGCTCTCGTTGACTTACCAACCCCTACAAGCATTTCAGCATGATGAAACTTTGGCTCCCTCTTAGGACTATGCCTTGTAGCACAGATTATTACAGGACTCTTCCTTGCAATACATTACACAGCTGACATCACCACAGCCTTCTCTTCCGTTGCCCATATCTGCCGAGATGTAAACCACGGATGACTAATCCGCAACCTCCACGCCAACGGCGCATCCTTTTTCTTCATTTGTATCTATCTTCACATTGGTCGAGGACTATACTACGGCTCCTACCTCTATAAAGAAACATGAAATATCGGAGTAATTCTCCTACTTCTAGTTATAATAACTGCTTTCGTAGGCTATGTCCTACCCTGAGGTCAAATATCTTTCTGAGGGGCCACTGTAATTACAAACCTTCTCTCCGCCATCCCCTACGTAGGCAACATGCTCGTAGAATGAATCTGAGGGGGATTCTCAGTAGACAATGCAACCCTCACCCGCTTCTTCGCCTTCCACTTCCTATTCCCTTTTCTAATTGCAGCTTTCACAATTATTCACCTTTTATTTCTTCACGAAACAGGCTCAACCAACCCTGTTGGCCTAAACTCAGATGCAGACAAAATCCCCTTTCACCCATACTTTTCATACAAAGACCTTTTAGGTTTCGCAATCCTCTTAATTGCCCTCATCTCCCTATCATTGTTCGCCCCAAACCTTTTAGGAGACCCTGACAACTTTACCCCCGCCAATCCACTAGTCACCCCTCCCCACATCAAACCGGAATGATACTTCCTATTTGCCTACGCCATCTTACGATCTATCCCTAACAAACTAGGAGGTGTTCTCGCCCTACTAGCCTCCATCTTAATCCTAATGCTAGTGCCAATTCTTCACACCTCCAAACAACGAAGCCTCACATTTCGACCCCTTACTCAGCTACTCTTCTGACTCTTAGTCGCTGACGTAATTATCCTCACCTGAATTGGAGGCCTTCCAGTAGAACACCCCTATGTCGTTATTGGACAAATCGCCTCCTTCCTTTATTTCTTCCTATTTCTATTCCTAATTCCTCTATCAGGCTGACTAGAAAATAAAGCCCTAAAATGATCCTGCATTGATAGCTCAGCGTCAGAGCGCCGGTCTTGTAAACCGGACGTCGGAGGTTAAACTCCCCCTCAATGCTCAAAGAAAGGAGATTTTAACTCCCACCCCTAACTCCCAAAGCTAGAATTCTAAACTAAACTATTCTTTGTACATATAGAGCATATCCCCATATATATACATAGGTACATATATAACATATTAATACTAAGACATATATATGTATTATTTTACATTCACTTATTTAGTACACTCAAGAAATAAAGGAAATGGAATAATAACATGAAACATAACTGCTATTTTCAAAGCTAATTGAATTTAACTATTCTTGAAGCAATTGAAAGCATTCAACACAAAAATCTTAAGTAATTTCAGACCTTGCCCCAACATCCCTTTCAAGAAAACAATTTAATGTAGTAAGAGCCTACCATCAGTTGATCCCTTAATGCATACTCTTCTTGATGGTCAGGGACAACTATTGTGGGGGTTTCACAAAATGAACTATTCCTGGCATTTGGTTCCTATTTCAGGGCCATTAATTGGGTCATTCCCCACACTTTCCTTGACGCTTGCATAAGTTAATGGTGGAAACCAATTGACTCGTTACCCAACATGCCGGGCGTTCTCTCTACGAGGGTAAGGGGTTTTCCTTTTTTGTCTTCCTTTCACTTTGCATTTCAGAGTGCGCACGGTAATAACAGACAAGGGAGTACATTTCCTTGTATAAGTATTAATGTTTCATGATAAAAGACATTACACAAGAATTGCATTTTATTATATCAAGAGCATAAAGTAAAATAATTTCCCCTAACATAGCTAAGATACCCCCTTCTAGGGAGAGAGGCGTTAAACCCCCCTACCCCCCTAAACTCCTGAGATCCTTAATAACCCTGTAAACCCCCCGGAAACAGGAAAACCTCTAGAAATTTATAAACGAAATACAAAACACAAACGTAATAACCACCTGCTCCAATGAATAGAGACATTTATATCATAACCCAGCATGGCCCAAAGAGCACCACCCTAAATATTACAATATTACACGCA